TGGAGAGATGAATTGATGGATTCATCGGATTCTAGGTCGGGACTGACGGGACTCGAACCCGCAGCTTCCGCCTTGACAGGGCGGTGCTCTGACCGATTGAACTACAATCCCAGGGAAATGAGTTATACAGCATACATATTCTCATACATATTCTTATAATTTCTTTATATTTATAATTGCCGTGTTTTACCAGAAACACGAGTGATTGATATTCACATGGATATGAACTATAGTGAGAGTGACACGGATTACTAGTAATCCTGTGGTTATTGCCACATCGATTGATAAGATAATCAATCTTTCAATGAAAAAAAAAAAAAGGACTCTTTTTTTCTTTACTCCTTCTTCTATTTAAAGATTATTAATCTAGATCGTTAGAAAGATCAGAACGCGTGGGAACAAATGAACAAAGAAATAGGGATATAGCAGAAAAAATGGACTATTTATTCCTCTATATCAGGCATTTCTGGAGGACAAATTGGTTATATCATCCCCATGGATCGGCGAATTATTGGGCCGAGCTGGATTTGAACCAGCGTAGACATATCGCCAACGAATTTACAGTCCGTCCCCATTAACCGCTCGGGCATCGACCCAGGAAGAATCAATTCTAGGCTTATTGATAATCCATGATCAACTTCCTTTCGTAATACCCTACCCCCAGGGGAAGTCGAATCCCCGCTGCCTCCTTGAAAGAGAGATGTCCTGAACCGCTAGACGATAGGGGCATACCTGCCCGATCGCCATCATATTATGCTCATAGTATGAGCAGTTTTTTGGAATTGTCAATATAATGTAATGGCATGACTAGATCCGAAGAATCTTTCTTGCTTCCACAATTACATAGAATTTTTGGATTGTTCATTCATGAACCATCATATATATATGACGAAGTATAGGATCCCCTCAGCGGGGATTTGTCCGACAAAAAAAAAGTCAAACCCCCTTTCTTCAATTTTCACTCATTGATTCGCTCATCGTTAAGACGAGATATGCCTCACTAACACTAAGCCAGGAAATTCAGAAATGATAGAATTTTTTTTTGATTGATTCAAAAAGGTGATGTAGAACTCGTAAATCTGGGAAGGGATTGACAAGTAATCGAAAAGATTCTTTTTTTTTATAAGAATTCAGTTCAGGGTACGAGTCGAATCCTTCATCACATGATTCGATGAAATATTTTGGATCTATGTCGGATTGGTACATGTATCAATCAAGTGAATCTCGCCTCGATGGGTCAATAAAAGCAAAGCAATTAGGAGCGAAACAATTCATTGCATTGATATTTCTCAAATATAAATAATCATTTGATTTGACCCTAGAACTTCCTAGGTAAATCAAATGGCTTGTTCTTGAATGAGCCCCCTATGCATACATGTATATATGTACATATAGTCTATACATAGATACATGCAGTAGACTCATAGTGGTTAGTGGCCTCTTCATGAATTGAAGAAAATGGCCCCTTTAACTCAGTGGTAGAGTAACGCCATGGTAAGGCGTAAGTCATCGGTTCAAATCCGATAAAGGGCTTTTTCCACGAAGCTCCCGCCTTAGTCTTCATTTTTCATCGGAGAATAGAGATATTATTGATATTTGTAATAAAAAAAAAGGTAAACGGACCGCATAATGAGTTATCATTCTAATGAGTTATAGGTATAAAGTTGAACATTTGTTCATTATGATAATAAGGAATCCCACTTATTAGGAGGACTACTATGTCACTACAGGCTATACTCCTCCTCATGTTTCATTATTTATATTTTTGGTCCCGGGACATGGATATTCGAGATAATACCCAATCTCAATTATGAATCGACAAACCCAAGTTTTACTACTTCTCCATTGTTCCAATTAAATCCATCGGAAAAATTAGAAGAAAAGAAAAAGTAAGTGGACCTGACCCATTGAATCATGACTATATCAGCTATTCTGATATTCAAATTGGATAGAGATAAAATTGTAGAAGCGGACCCTTTTTTTTATTTCCTTGGACCACGCAAGAATTTGTCGATATTTCCGATTGAATCTTCTTGTTCCTGGATGCTCCATAGGAATAAATCGCTATTCCCTTCCTCCACAGAGAAACCATTTCTTCCGAGTCACAAGAGCAATATATTTTTCAATATCTTTCTTTGATTCCAGAAAAAGATCAGTTTATATCTATATAGGATTTCGATATAGATATCAGATCATGGCTTCATGTACCAAATATTTCCATATTGATGCAGGAGAGCGAATGCGAGAAAGGGACTTTCATTTAAGTCTCCTATTATTTAATATTTAATTTAGGGACATGGACAAAAAAATAGGGAATTTTCCTTTTTTTTTTCTGCCGGATAAAGGTAAAGTAAAGAGGGAAATATTCGAAGTTTATTTTTTTTTGGTTCGACCCGTGAAAAGATATACTCTGGAATTTTCGATTCATTCGAAAGAAATATAATAAAGAAGACAATAACAAACAAAAAATAATCCAAAAAAAAGGAAAGAGTAATAAATT